GCAATGAATAGGGAAGGTATAGTAATGCTATGAATAACCCAGTATCGAATACTGGTAATAATATCAGCAAAAGAACGTTCTCCCGTGCTTCCAGACATGCTGAGCTCCCCAAATTTTTGTACATTCAAAAAAGGAATTGATTCCGTAAAAGATGGGATCAACCAGTAAATAGAAAATTACTGATATTTCATCCTTGTGAGATTGTCAATTTTGTACCAAAGGTGTATTTTGAGTATACCGAATTAGTATAGCTATCCTTCCTATGGCACAGCAATCCTGTTTCGCTTGGTCTCGAAACAGAATTCTTTTTTTCTCTTCTTTGTTCCTTGTCTATAGGTAAGCTCTATATGTTATTCAAGGCATCAATAGAAAACCTCAATTTTGAAGGTCCTACTTAATTTTCATCGGCTTCGGAATAGTAGAATAATTCGGAATAGGGCTCAAGATCTTGGGAAAATCTAAGTTAATGATCAACAGGTTTGGATAAAGAATTTAGGAAAGATATTCTTATACTGACACAATACAAAGACAAGTAGATGCGAAAGCTATCCCTTCGAATCCAATCTTTCCCCTTTAAGGAATTTAATTGGTTAGCATAATATAATATCTAATAAACAGAAAATCAAATAGTAGATAATCTGTTATGAAAGAGAGAAAACATTCTTTGAAGAATCAAGATTCGTAATCAATCCTTGCTTTGTTTACTAACTTTCTTGACCAAACTGCAAGCGTGGAACTTTACGAGTCCTTAAGTTTCCGAAATAGTGTAATGGAAAAAGAAGTGCTTCGAATCGACTTTGATTGGGGTTCGAAAAAGGAATTCAAAAAAAGTAAATTCAGGAAAGATTTCCTTTTTTTAGGGGACTTCGAGGGGTCGTGGAATGCTTTTCTTCTCCTCTTATTCCATATGGAATACAAGCAATTAAAATAAGAAGAAATAGGGGAATATTCGACTGTTCGCTCCAAAAAGAAGGTTAAAGCATCCTATTGAAAAAGACCAAAATAGAAAGAACTTTTTCAAATTCAATTCTTTATTTATCTTTTTTTCCAGAATTCCCCCCAAAATGCAATTTCGTTTTTCACTGGGGTTAGATGATCTAGTTCTTAATATTATTACTTTACTCAATTGACAGATTCCACAGCAAATCTCTTGATTCGGAATTAGGGACTCATGCCCCATCGGATGAATTGATTTTCTTTTATTTTACACTTCTGTATCTCACTCTATCTTGTTTTTTAGTATTATCTAAAATAACCGATGAATTATGAATTTTCCATAACTTAGGTAAGTGCTTTACCAACATATGTAGTGTAGTAAAAAAAATGGAATTTAACCCTTTCATGCTTACTATAACTAGTTATTTCGGTTTTCTATTGGCTGCTTTAACTCTAACTCTAGCTCTATTTATTGGCTTGAACAAGATACGTCTTATTTGAAATGAATTGAATGAATAAGGTAGAAAAGAAAAATCTCTCTTTTGGATTCCTGGTATTCTAGGACTCTTTTCCACACTAATTCTCAATTTTTTTTTCATTGAGATTCGTGGATAATTTAGACTACTATTTAGGGATAGATCGTACCTCTTTTTTTTATCCTCTCGAACAAATCGAAATGATTGAAGTTTTTCTATTTGGAATCGTCTTAGGCCTAATTCCTATTACATTAGCGGGATTATTCGTGACTGCGTATTTGCAATACAGGCGTGGGGATCAGTTGGATCTTTGATTGAGTAATATTTCTTTTTTGATTGATCTCCTCTCTGGTCTGGAGGAGGTCAAATTTGAATTGCAATTTGTTTTGTTAAGTTATTTTACCCTGCTTCGACATAAGATAGATGGAATCACGCTCTGTAGGATTTGAACCTACGACATCGGGTTTTGGAGACCCGCGTTCTACCGAACTGAACTAAGAGCGCTTTCAAAAAAAATCCTTTTCTACTCCTAATGTGTCTCACGTACGTATAGTATCCACAAATGAAAGTTATACCCGCTTTAATCGATCTCCTCACTACTGCCTATAAAGAAGAAAGAAGTAATAGGTAGGGATGACAGGATTTGAACCTGTGACATTTTGTACCCAAAACAAACGCGCTACCAAGCTGCGCTACATCCCTTTTCCAAATTGTTGTACAATGTCATTGTACACAATTCCTATCTTGTTTTCCACATCCTAATTTTCCTCTCTTTTTCTATCTATAGAGAATCTTCTTGTCATTTCTTCTTTTTGGTCTCATATAATCAAGGAATGGTATATATCTAAATTCAATCAAATTTCACCTATAAAAGAAGGATTACTATTCCTTAGTAATCTATAGGAAGAAGGGGTCGTCTTTTTTTTTCTTTTTTAGTTCGGAATTTCGCCTAAACAAAAGAAATACAAACGATCTTGGGCAAGAGTATCTGATCATATACGTATTCCAATAAGGAAGGAGGATTTTCAATGCGGGATATAAAAACATATCTCTCTGTAGCACCTGTACTAAGTACTTTATGGTTTGGGGCTTTAGCAGGTTTATTGATAGAAATTAACCGTTTATTTCCAGATGCTTTGTCATTCCCTTTTTTTTCATTCTAGTTGTTGCTATGTGAAGAATAGAGTTCTTCGTGACATGATAAAAAATTTCCCTTTTTCAATCCTTTTTAGTATAGGAAAGAAAAAGAAAGAAAAGATGGATTGGGTTGGACCTTAGAGTCATGAAAAATGTGGTAAATCTCATTTTTGAAAACAGAAATTCAATTAAAAGCAGTATCCAAACTAAGTCAGGCCTCAGAAATCAGAGCATAGAAAGAGGCTGGGTTGGCTATTTAAATGAAAGGATTTCGAAGCAAAATCCTTGCTAATTCGACAAAGATTGTATTCTTTAATTATTTCTCTATTTTTTATTATACTTAATTGCAAAATTTCTAAAAATTTTTTTATTCTAATGGATTTTCTTCTTCCTCTTCGTCTTCAAAATAGAGGAATAAAAGAATAAGTAGAAGAATTAAGTTAAGTCAACCCAAAAAGGAAAGGAGGTTCATGGCCAAGGGGAAAGATGTTAGAATCAGAGTTATTTTGCAATGTGTGAGTTGTGTTCGAAAAGGTGCCAATGAGGAATCGGCAGGGATTTCTAGGTATAGTACTCAAAAGAATCGCCACAATACACCCGGACAATTAGAATTAAGAAAATTTTGTCGTTATTGTCGTAAGCATACGATTCATGACGAAATAAAGAAATAGGAGCATCGTGCGTTCGATCTTTCCAAAGATCAAAAAGAGTAAGAACTTCCTATTTAATATATAGAATATAGATAGAATATAAAATACAAATCAACTCGTCTGATTTCCGTTAGATATTATTTCATACGTATCGAGGATATTCATCTAGTATATATGAATCAAATAACATATGGACCAAAGACAGAAATTAATAAAATAAACAAATCAATTTTTTTTTTCAATTTTAAAATAAGGAATAAATCATGTATACATCTAAACAACCCTTTCATAAATCCAAGCAAACTTTTCATAAATCCAAGCAAACTTTTCATAAATCCAAGCAAACTTTTCGTAAATTCAAACAACCTTTTCGCAAACCCAAACAACCTTTTCGTAGGCGTCCTCGGATTGGCCCAGGGGATCGAATTGATTATAGAAACATGAGTTTAATTAATCGATTTATTAGTGAACAAGGAAAAATATTATCGAGACGAATAAATAGATTAACCTTGAAACAACAACGATTAATTACTCTTGCTATAAAACAGGCTCGTATTTTATCTTTCTTACCATTTCGTAACTATGAGAATGAGAAGCAATTTCAAGCCCAGTCAATTTCAATAATTACAGGCCCTAGACCCAGAAAAAATAGACATATTCCTCAATTAACACAAAAGTTCAATTCCAACCGAAACTTAAGAAACTCCAACCAGACTTTAAGAAACAACAATCGGAACTTAAGTTCCGATTGTTGATGTTTTATTCGAAAGGGTCAGACTATATATAAAGAAAGTAATCCAATTTTGATTCTTGTGTTTGTTATAAGAAAGAACAATGGGGAAGAAGAAATAGTTTTTTTATTTATTGCAACATGCTCGTTGATTCCTACCACTTAATCTTAATTTATTGTATCTTCCCGGAGTTACCTCTCCGGGAATTCTTTTTTAATTACTCCTGTATATTGCTTTTTATCCCTTTAATTGATAATTTTTATTTTATTGGAAATCGTGTAAAGATTATTTGGATTTGATACAGCTACTTGTGCAAGGATTTTACGATTAAGAATCAATTCTTTCTTGTACAGATTGTGTATTAATTTACTATAATTATCGAATACTTTATGTATCCGCGTTGCTGCGTTTATCCGACTGATCCACAAACGGCGAAAATCCCTCTTTTGCCTGACTCTATCTCGATGAGAGGAAACAAACGCTCTTCTTACCTGTTGAGTAATCATTCGATTAAGTCTTAAATGAGCCCCTCTAAAGTTTGAGGCAAATGAACGCATTTTTGTTCGCCGTCTCCGAGCTATATATCCTCGCGGAACTCTGGTCATTGAATCAAATTAACCTTAATGAATAACTAATGATTTCTCTTCTTTTAGCCATCCTTTTTCCCATTAATAATAAAACGAACTATTCCCATATATAAAATATAAGTTCCAAAGGCTTTTGCTACTATAACCTTCCCAACCACAATTTTCTATTCTATTCAGTTATTTCACATAGAAATAAAAAATTCTAACGATACTAAAAAAATAGTGGGTTCCATCGTTTCTATGGTTCCCTTTTAAACGGTGAGGCCCTCTCTATACACCGGAGCCCCTTCTTTCATTTCAGCAAAGGGTATTGTGAACTTGTATAGCTCACATTCTTTGGCTCTACCTATCCATTATAGAGTAAATAGCTCTTTTCACAATAAGAGTTATCCATACAGTGACGGCATTTAATTATGAAAGTTGGCTAATTAGCTGACCCTCTTAGTCCGTTTTTTTAAGATAAAAAAGGAGTATAAGCCTTTTTATTTTTATTACTATTTCCTCCGCTTAATGAATAGCCGTTTGCTAACAATGGGGGAATTGCTTCTTATTTCCAATCTAGAGATTAGATTTGCACCAAAGGAAACCAGAAATTCCATATACTGTAGAAATCTAGGATAGAGAAGCTCTATCCTATTCATTGGTACCGATCATGGATACTTCCAAAATTGTCTTATGATCCGAACGAGTCGCACATACACCCTAGCACATGTTCCTCGACGCTGAGGGCATCCCTTAAGCGCGGCCGATTTTCTAGCATTTCGTATTGGCTGTCTTGCGTTTCTAATAAGTTGTTTAACCGTTGGCATGCCGTATGTATATAGAAAAAATGGATTGGTTTAGATCGATCTTAACCTGAATGATTAATCATTCTGAAGTATTTCCATTAAATCGCATAAAACCCGAATTTAGGTTTGAAATAAATTTACAAGAAATCCGGTCACTACCAATCCTTAAACATTTCTGGAAACCACACTGGATCGGTATCGCAGTGCTCGTCAATCATTTCATCCCCTACAATATCGACAAGTCCATAAGCTTTGGCTTCGTCTGCTGACATAAAAACATCCCTTTCCATGTCTTCGGATACAACCCAAAAAGGCTTGCCTGTTCTTAGTGCATAAACCCTTGTGACCATTTCGCGAACTTTGTGTAACTCTTCCACTTCTAGTAAAAATTCTGGTGTTCTTGCCCGATAATAAGCACTAGCGGGTTGGTGAAGCATAATCCTCGCGTGAGGGAATGCTATACGCTTGGTGGGTTCTCCTCCAAGCAGAATGAAGGACGCCATGGACGCGGCTATTCCGAGGCAGATTGTATATATATCTGGTGTCACCGTTTGCATCGTATCAAAAATCGCCATTCCTGAGATTAGCCACCCGCCGGGGGAGTTTATAAACAAAAAAATATCGCTAATTCCATCTTCTATACTGAGATATACCATGAGACCTGTAATATGATTCGTGACCTCGGAACGAATCTCTTGACCTAAAAAAAGTGTCCTTTCTCGATACATAACATTGTATAAGTCAACCCAAGTCGCTTCTTCATCTCCGGGAATCCGGTAAGGTACTTTTGGAACACCAATGGGCATATTAGATTAATATTATTAAATTTAAGTAAGAAAACTACACTTTAATAGGGAAACGTAAGAATAGAAGAGAAAGAAAGAATCCGCAGTTTATTGTTTTCACTTTTTTTCTTATTCTATATGAATACTATAGATTCTATTAATACGTAGATTGAAATAATACATAGATTGAAAGATTATACACATAAGTAGGATAAGACAGATTGAATAAAGAAAAAAGAATAAGTGATTCGAATACTAAACAAAAAGAGATAGGGATCTATTGTTCGTTTTTTCCAAATAGGCCAAGCTCCCCATTGCATATTGGCACTTATCGAGTATAGAATAGATCTGCTTCTCTTTCTTCTTACGAACAGAATTGGCTTCTTATTTTTAATGGAATGAAATAAATATTCACGCTTTCTGACACAGAATCCCCTAGAAGGGTTAGGTATATAGGATATGGATAGTCTTTGCCAATGCGATAAAATAAAGTGACATCGTGTCTATTTTTCTTTGCTAAAGGGGTATTTCCATGGGTTTGCCTTGGTATCGTGTTCATACTGTCGTATTAAATGATCCGGGTCGATTGCTTTCGGTGCATATAATGCACACAGCTCTAGTTTCTGGTTGGGCTGGCTCGATGGCTTTATACGAATTAGCGGTTTTTGATCCCTCTGATCCTGTTCTGGATCCAATGTGGAGACAAGGTATGTTCGTTATTCCCTTCATGACTCGTTTAGGAATAACCAATTCGTGGGGTGGTTGGAGTATTTCAGGAGGAACTGTAACGAATCCGGGTATTTGGAGTTATGAAGGTGTGGCAGGGGCACATATTGTGTTTTCTGGCTTGTGTTTCTTGGCAGCTATCTGGCATTGGGTATATTGGGACCTCGAAATATTCTGTGATGAGCGGACGGGAAAACCTTCTTTGGATTTGCCCAAGATCTTTGGAATTCATTTATTTCTTGCAGGGGTGGCTTGCTTTGGCTTTGGCGCATTTCATGTAACGGGTTTGTATGGTCCTGGGATATGGGTGTCCGATCCTTATGGACTAACTGGAAAAGTACAAGCAGTAAATCCGGCGTGGGGTGCAGAAGGTTTTGATCCTTTTGTTCCGGGGGGAATAGCTTCTCATCATATTGCTGCGGGTACATTGGGCATATTAGCGGGCCTATTCCATCTTAGTGTCCGTCCGCCTCAACGTCTATACAAAGGATTACGTATGGGCAATATTGAAACTGTACTTTCTAGTAGTATCGCTGCTGTTTTTTTTGCAGCTTTCGTAGTTGCCGGAACTATGTGGTATGGGTCAGCAACTACCCCAATCGAATTGTTTGGGCCTACTCGTTATCAGTGGGATCAGGGATACTTTCAGCAAGAAATATATCGAAGAGTTAGCGATGGGTTAGCCGAAAATCTCAGTTTATCAGAAGCTTGGTCTAAAATTCCCGAAAAATTAGCCTTTTATGATTATATTGGTAATAATCCGGCAAAGGGGGGATTATTCAGAGCAGGCTCAATGGATAATGGAGATGGAATAGCTGTTGGATGGTTAGGACATCCCATCTTTAGAGATAAAGAAGGGCGCGAACTTTTTGTACGTCGTATGCCTACTTTTTTTGAAACATTTCCCGTTGTTTTGGTAGATGAAGAGGGAATTGTGAGAGCGGATGTTCCTTTTAGAAGAGCAGAATCCAAATATAGTGTGGAACAAGTAGGCGTAACAGTAGAGTTCTATGGCGGCGAACTTAATGGAGTAAGTTATTCTGATCCTGCTACTGTAAAAAAATATGCGAGGCGTTCCCAATTAGGGGAAATTTTTGAATTAGATCGGGCTACTTTGAAATCAGATGGTGTTTTTCGCAGCAGTCCAAGGGGCTGGTTCACTTTTGGTCATGCTACCTTTGCTTTGCTCTTCTTTTTTGGACACATTTGGCATGGCGCTAGAACCTTGTTCCGAGATGTTTTTGCTGGTATTGATCCAGACTTGGATGCTCAAGTGGAATTTGGAACATTCCAAAAAGTCGGAGATCCAACTACAAGGAGACAGCCGATCTGATGCCGCATTGCTTTGGTATCTTTCACCTTTCCTTTTGGATTTGACATGGGAAACATCTCCCATCCCCTCTTTGACTCTTTTTCCTTCTTTATATGGGAAATGATCCCAAATGACAAATGAATAGGTGTGGAAGTTATAATTGTAAATAAACCACGATCGAATCTATGGAAGCATTGGTTTATACGTTCCTTTTAGTTTCGACTTTAGGGATTATTTTTTTCGCTATCTTCTTCCGAGAACCACCTAAGGTTCCGACTAAAAAAGTGAAATAATTTAATTGAAGTAAGAAGTCTCCCCGTCTGGGAGACTTCTTACTTCAATTAGTCCCCGTGTTCTTCGAATGGATCTCTTAATTGTTGAGAGGGTTGCCCAAACGCGGTATATAAGGCATACCCAGTAAAGCTTACAAGTAAACCAGATATGGAGATGGCGACTAAAGTTGCTGTTTCCATTTTTATAGAATTTCAAGATTACAATGGATCTACGAAAAGATCGTGTATTTACAACTACAACGGAATAGTATACAAAGTCAACACCAATCATTAAATAGAATTTATGGCTACACAAACCATTGAAGATAGTTCTAGACCTGGACCAAGACGAACTCGCGTAGGTAATTTATTGAAACCCTTGAATTCGGAATATGGGAAAGTAGCCCCAGGTTGGGGGACTACTCCTTTTATGGGGGTCGCAATGGCTTTATTCGCGGTATTCCTATCTATCATTTTAGAAATTTATAATTCTTCTGTTTTACTGGACGGAATTTTAATGAATTAGGTTTCTACTAACGAAAACTACGAAGTCATAGTTTTTCCATCCAAAAGAGCCTTTCTACTTTAAGCTCTACATTTCTAGACATTCTGGTAGTTCGACCGTGGAATTTTTTGGTTTCGGTATCTCTGGAATATGAGTGTGTGACTTGTTAGAATTTGCTCCTATTGATAATACATAGAAAAGGCCTGTTATCTCTATCAAGATGATTCTAATTCGTCGGATATTATTTATTCTAGTATCTGGAACACGAAATAGATAGAGTGGATCAAGAAAAAAATGGAACTATGATTCATATTCACTATTCAGACCTCGCAACCAGACTGCAAAAAAATTCAAGTAGTTCTTAATAAAAAAAAGAAATTTTCTTCCTTCCAATTTTGTTTGCCAAAAAGACAACTTTTTTCTCTCGATTTTGTCGAGTCATTACACCGATTCAATAAATGATCATCAAGCGGTTCTTATTCGAAGAACTCTTGCCTTTTGTTTAACTTGAGACTCAATCATCGTGGCTCTAGTATGAATCTAAGGTTTTAATTGAACTGATTCATAGGATCGCAACAAGATAATTTCTACCAGAAAACTACTCCAATTTTTGCTTTATTTATTTATTAGTAAAACAAGAGTAAATCCGCATTATGCAAAAAAAAAAAAAGAAATCCAAAATAGGAAAGAGAAAAATCAAGAGGCCTCTAATGATCAACATTCGGAAAAGAAAGATAGATGAGCCAACTTGAGATTTTTTGGCATTATCATCACAAAGAAGAAATTCTGGATTTTTCTTATTTCATATCTTTAAGGCAAAATCAACCCAACCCATAGGCTGATGAAGTTTTGAACCTTTTTTTTCTAATATCCGTTGAAAATTTGTGTGTTTCTGCTTGAGCCGTACGAGGCGAAATTCTCATATACGGTTCTCGGAGGGGGGTTCAGGTTAGTTACCTATCTCAATAAAGTATATGATTGGTTTGAGGAACGTCTTGAGATTCAGGCAATTGCAGATGACATAACTAGTAAATATGTTCCTCCTCATGTCAACATATTTTATTGTTTAGGGGGAATTACACTTACTTGTTTTTTAGTACAAGTTGCTACCGGTTTTGCTATGACTTTTTACTATCGCCCAACCGTTACAGAGGCTTTTTCCTCGGTTCAATACATAATGACCGAGGCCAACTTTGGTTGGTTAATCCGATCAGTTCATCGATGGTCAGCAAGTATGATGGTTCTAATGATGATCCTGCACGTATTTCGTGTGTATCTCACAGGTGGATTTAAAAAACCCCGCGAATTAACTTGGGTCACAGGTGTGGTTTTAGCTGTATTGACTGCATCGTTTGGTGTAACTGGTTATTCTTTACCTTGGGATCAAATTGGTTATTGGGCAGTCAAAATTGTGACGGGTGTACCTGACGCGATTCCGGTAATAGGGTCACCTTTAGTGGAGTTATTACGTGGAAGTGCTAGTGTGGGTCAATCCACTTTGACTCGTTTTTATAGTTTACACACCTTTGTACTTCCTCTGCTTACTGCCGTATTTATGTTAATGCACTTTCTAATGATACGTAAGCAAGGGATTTCGGGTCCTTTATAGGGAAGGCATATCATAGAGAATTCTAATTCTCATATATCATATCGGGTAGGTTGTGGTATTTCATTGCTACAAACATGGGTTATTGTAAAATAAGACATGTCATTTAGATACTTCTCTTCAACTCCGAACTATTGTGATACAAATAATACAAATAGTTGAAGTTCATTTTATGAAAGAAAATAAGGCGGATTATGGGAGTGTGTGACTTGAATTATTGATTTGGCCATGTAGATAGAGAGTTGGATCTGCCACATTAGAATTCACGACCAAAAGTGTCTCCACATCCAATCAACATGTAAGTCCCCTGTCTAGGAAAGATAGGCTGGTTCACTTGAGGAGAATATTTTCTATGATCATACTTCAACTATGTCATCCATGAGGAGGCTCCGTAAAATCCCATAGAGTAGAAATGGAATAAGTCATGTGACATGATCCAATTCTTTATTTATTACACTTACTTTTTTATTATAGTATGGAAATGCATTCATTTTCTTTGCATCGATTACGGCCTGCAATACTATCGGAGTAAAAGAAGGGATCTAAGGAAGAACGTAGGCTAAACTTTTTTCTTTTTTATTAGTAACAAGTAAATACTTTGTTTGGACGTAAGAAACTTGCAATATTGGGGGGATAAATACCAACTAATCAAGAGACGTGAGACAATCCACAAAGCAATTGACCATGATCAAATTTGTAAGCCCACTTGGATATTGAGCATTTACCCATAAGAATAGGATTCTTTTCCATGAGTAGTTATAGGTGCAACTTCGGAAAATAGAATCTGATAAAGCTTTTCTTACTTAGAGTCATTGAGCCATTATATACCTTATTCTATTATGGATCTTCTACGGTCTTATTTCTTTCATTCTTGCTCGAGCCGGATGATGAAAAATTCTCATGTCCGGTTCCTTCGGAGGCTGGATCTTAAAGAATTCACCTATCCCAATAACAAAGAAACCTGATTTAAACGATCCTGTATTAAGAGCAAAATTAGCTAAAGGGATGGGACATAATTATTATGGGGAACCCGCGTGGCCCAACGATCTTTTATATATTTTTCCAGTAGTAATTCTAGGTACTATTGCATGTAATGTAGGTTTAGCAGTTCTCGAGCCGTCCATGATTGGTGAACCGGCGGACCCATTTGCAACTCCTTTGGAAATATTACCCGAGTGGTACTTTTTTCCCGTGTTTCAAATACTCCGTACAGTACCCAATAAGTTATTGGGCGTTCTCTTAATGGTTTCTGTGCCGACGGGCTTATTGACAGTACCTTTTCTAGAGAATGTCAATAAATTCCAAAATCCATTTCGTCGCCCAGTAGCTACAACTGTTTTTTTAATCGGTACTGCAGTAGCTCTTTGGTTAGGTATTGGAGCAACATTACCCATTGAAAAATCCTTAACTTTGGGTCTTTTTTAAAAATTTTGCAGTTTGATTCATTCAATCGTGAAGTACCGTGCATAGGTATCTAGGAAATAGTTACTTCCAAGTGAATCCTCCCTAGATACCTAGAATCTATTTTATTATGATCCATTTCGCGAAAATATAGATTGTCCCAAAGATGCTAAATTGTTTTCTTTTTATTCTAACTCGAAAAAAGAAGAAGAGGAAAAAATTGCAATGGATTTAAAACTAGAACTTATTCTTAGGTAAATCCATTGAGAGATGCTTCTCTAGAGTGTCCCATATCTGTTTTCCATCTTGCATACGAAAGCTGTCAATTCTCATAAGATCTTCTTCCGTCTTACTCAAAAGGTCCAATAGTGTATGGATATTGGACCTTTTGAGACAATTATACGTTCTAGAAGGCAGTTCTAATTGATCAATAAAAATACAATTCAATGGAATTCTTTTTTTGTTTTTCTTTAGATTAGTTAATCTTTTTTGAAAGCTTAAAAGGGGTGAAGTAAACCTGTTTTTATTTTCTTGGAAACGAGTACCCCCTTCCTCCGTGTGAAGAAAAGGAAGAAATAAATCAATCAAATTACGAGAAGCCTCATAAAGCGCTTCCTTAGGGGTTAAACTTCCATTGGTCCATATTTCTAGAAAAAGTATCTCATATTTTGCATTTCCATTCCCACAAGAAAAAATACTATAATTCACGTTTCGAACAGGCATGGATACAGCATCTATAGGATAACTTCCATCTTGAGCGTTCTTTCTGACTTCCGTGTGATATCCACGATCTCTCTTGATCTGTAACTCAATACGGAAATCCATGGGTTCTGTCAAGTTAGCTATAGGTTGTGCTGTATCAACGATTTCTACGGAAGGTGGTAAGATAATATCTTGAGCGGTTATGTATCTGGGACCTTTGACGCAAATTGACGCGTCTCTAACTCCATAGAGATTACTTCTCAATACAATTTCTTTCAAATTTAGTAAAATTTCTTGTACTGATTCTTCAATACCTGCTATTGTAGAATATTCGTGTGGCACGCTCCCAAATTTTGCATGTGTGATACATGTTCCTTCTGTTTCTCCAAGTAAAGCTCTTCGCAAGGCAATACCAACGGTATCCGCTTGACCTTTTCTAAGCGGGGACAGAATGAAACGACCATAATAAAGACGCTTATTATCTACTCTTGATTCAACACACTTCCACTGTAGTGTTTGAGTGGACCCTGCTACCTCCTCTCGAACCATATAGACTAGTATTATTATTTGATCATTGAACCGTTTATTTCTCTTGAAAGGGGTTTAATTCTTTTACAGACGTCTTTTTTTAGGGGGTCGACACCCATTATGCGGCATAGGTGTTACATCACGTATACAACTTAATCGTACACCACTTTTAGCAATGGCTCGTAATGCGGCATCTCTTCCACTACCAGCACCCTTTACCATAACTTCTGCTCGTTGCAAACCCACTGTACGAATAGCATCTACAGCTGTTCTTTGACCAGCATAGGGTGATGCTTTTCTTGAGCTTTTGAATCCACAAGTACCCGCGGAGGACCAGAAAACCACCCGACCTTGCGGGTCTGTAACAGTTATAATGGTATTATTGAAACTAGCTTGAACATGAATAACTCCTTTTGTTATTCTACGTGCACTCTTCCGTAAACTAAAACGCGCATTCCTACGCAAACCAATACGTACTCTCCTACGTGAACCCATTTTTGGTATAGCTTTTGTCATATTTTATTATCTCATAAATATGAGTTAGAAATAACAAAAAGAAAAAAAGATACAAAGATATCCGTTTCAGGGTAAAATATATCCTTTACTTGAATTTTTTTATTTAGAAAGTCAAGTTCTTTTTTCGAAAGATTACCCCTGCCTTTGCTTATGCTTCGGATTGGAACAAATGACTCTAATTCGTCCACGCCTACGAATCAGTCGACATTTTGTACAAATTTTACGAACAGAAGCTCTTATTTTCATATTTCCGTATTCCTTTCTTAAACTATGAATTTACTCTTTGGGAAAAAATAAGTCTCTTTGCTTGAATTTTAGAGCTTTGAATTTATTACCCTAGAAAAAAAAGAAAAACCTAATCCTTTGAATCTTTGGTATCCCTCAAATCTTCGGTATCCTTCGAGTCTTCGGTACGCTTCGAATCCTTATGGGGAAGTCTATAAATTATACGCCCCTTGCTTGAATCATAACGACTTACTTCAATTTTGACCCTATCCCCCATCAGTATTCGTATAGAACTAGACCGGATCTTTCCTGAAATATAGCCCAGGATGATGGTGTCATTCTCTAGGCGAACGCGGAACATTCCGTTGGGTAGGGCTTCCGTAACTAAACCCTCGAAAGTAATTTTTGTTTCTCTCGGGTTTTTTTTTTCTCTCCTATTTTTTTTTTCTGTCATATATATATTTTTTTTTCAAATAAAAAAACGTTGTATTTTTGTTTGAAAAATAGGAAGTTCAAGATCAAATTTGGCTACTATAACTATAGGTGGGGCGATTACCATATATAACATAAGACTTCTCCCCCAATTCTGTTTAGTCGAGCTTCTCGATCTGTCATTATACCTCGAGAAGTAGAAAGAATAGCAATTCCCATTCCGCCCAAAACCTTAGGAATTCCTTGATAGTTGGCATAAATTCGTAAGCCAGGTCGGCTGATACGCTTTAAAAAGGTTCTAGTTCTATATATTCCCTTTCTAGTCTTTCTCTTTTGATGTCGCAAAGTTGAAACCAAGAAATATCTGTTACTTTCCTGATGTTTCCGAACACTTTCAATAAAACCCTCTCGTAGAAGTATTTTAACAATGTTTTCGGTAATATTTGTAGATATTACCCGAACAGTTCCTTTTTTATTCATGTCCGCGTTTCTTATCGAGGTTAGTAAATCAGCAATAGTGTCCTTGCCCATAAGACTCTAATTCTAGGTTCCTCCTAATTTTTCTATAATCAACATGTTTTCTTTTTTCTTTTCATTTTGGATTCTAAAGCATATACGTGAAACACAATCTACTAATTTTGAATTTGATCTATATCTTGTTTACTAGTATTTATAATACTTCAGGAGCTAATGAAACTATTTTAGTAAAATTCAATTCTCTCAATTCCTCGGCGATCGCGCCAAAAACGCGAGTTCCCTTTGGATTTCCTTTTTGATCAATGATAACCGCTGCATTGTCGTCATAGCGTATTATTATACCGTCTTCGCATTTGAACTCTTTACATGTACGTACAATTACAGCTCGAATTACTTCGGATCTTTCGAGAGGCATTTGGGGCACTGCGTCTTTGATTACAGCAACAATAATATCACCAATACGAGCATATCGCTGATTACTAGCAGCTCCTATGACTCGAATACACATCAATTTTCGAGCTCCACTGTTATCTGCTACATTTAAAAGGGTCTGAGGTTGAATCATATTATTTTGATTTCAATTTGTTATTTCAATGCAAAAGAAAAGGATGAAAGAAATATTGTCTTTCCAGAAAGAAGAACCTGGGTTTTTATTTTCAACACTACTTTTTTTTGGGGGGTTATATTTCTAATCGAAGAAATTGACTTCGTATGGGCATTTTACTGGCAGCTATGGAAATAGCTGCTCTAGCTACAGTTTCGGATACTCCGCCCATTTCATAAAGTATTCGACCTGGTTTAACAACGGCTACCCAATATTCGGGGGATCCCTTTCCCGAACCCATACGTGTTTCCGTGGGTCTTATTGTAACCGGTTTGTCGGGAAATATACGTACCCAGATTTTTCCACCACGGCGTGCATATCGTGTCATTGCTCTTCGTCCTGCTTCTATCTGCCTCGCCGTAATCCAAGTGGGTTCAAGTGCTTGAAGAGCATATCTACCAAAACAAATGCGATTGCCTCGGTAGGATTTTCCTTTCATTCTTCCTCTATGTTGTTTACGAAATCTGGTTTTTTTGGGGTTATAGTCGAAGGTTCTCTCTTAGTTCCATCTCTACTGCAAAACTGGACATGAGAGTTTCTTCTCATCCAGCTCCTCGCGAATCAAATGAGAAAGTGTGCAAATTTCTCTAATTCCATAATATTCTAAAAAATTACGAATAGATACACATTAATAGAAAATAGAAAAAGCTAGGGTTTTTTAATATTGAATTTATTAAAATACAAAAATATATAGTCAAGAAAGAAGATCTAGAATATATCTAGATGTGTATGTTTATTTATCTATATTCATAGATAATGTAATCCTTTTTTTTATCTCCTCATTTTTTATTTTCCTCTTATTGAATCGCGGTAAAGTATTCTAATTCAATAAAAATTTCGCGGGCGAATATTTACTCTTTCCTGTCTTATTTGTTAATTCATAACCTTATCAAATAAGGCAATTTTTTTGGTTTGTTCCGCCATCCCACCCAATGAAGTATTGGGATTTTTTTCAAGAAAATCCTATCCAGTCATAGGTTCTGTCGTTCCCACTGCTTCTCCTTTAATGGTTAGGTTTGAATCTCGCAATGGAGCTTCCAAAAAATTTCTTTCCGAGTCAATTTCTCAGTTTTATTAACCCGGGACGCTCTTTGTTATTGCTTGAAATTTGTATTTCTTGTTTCAATCAAATTACGATTTTGAATTCTCTGTTATTTTTATTATATTGATGCTTTATCACATTGCTTTTTATGGTGTAATTCATAGACCATACATATTGGAATCCTATATCTTTCTTATTTCTCTTCCTTCTTTCTATCATCCTTCCTTTTATCCACATCCCTTTAGTTTTTCTTCACAACTTAGAACCCTATTTCTTTTTTAAAGAAAAAATTGCAGTTGCTACACATATATGATAGATTTACTCATTTATAATAGATGCATTTATTCATATAGTGACTGTTTCTTAGTTAGGATCTCGACAATACGAAGCAATAGGTTGGTTATTAGTTCGTTTTCTATAATTACTTTGAATCTCCTTTTTGGACCCTAAAGAAAAAACTAACGAGTCACACACTAAGCATAGCAATTTTATTCAAAAATTTCTCAATTTTCATTAAATCTTATAGAAAGAGGTACAATTTCTTCTTTTTTCCGGGATTTTAGTAAAAATAAGGCTCTTGTCATTTTTTATTCTATCACTGAACAGAATGGGAAGACAGGGTTGGTTATTCTTCGTCTACGAATATCCAAATTTTGACTCCTAAAACTCCATAGATAGTTCGAATTGGATAGCAGCAATAATCTATTTTAGCGCGAATTGTTTGGAGGGGAAGTCTACCCTTTTTGATGCATTCGGCACGTGCAATTTCTTTTCCTGCGAGACGGCCTGCAATTTTTACTTTTACTCCCTTTATATCCGCTTTTTTAGTTAATTCAATGGCTTTTTTCATTGCCTTTCGGAATGAAACTCTATTTTTTAATTGGAAAGCCATATATTCTGCAAGAATGTTAGGTTGTCTATAAGGTTCTTTCACTTTTTCGACCCCAATATTAAGTCTCTGGTTTACAGAATTAACTTCTTTTTGTAGATCTTTCTCTAATTCTTCGATTGCTCCTTTTTTCTTTAATAAATTGGGGAATCCAATATGGATTATGACGTGGATTGTATCGATTTCTTTTTGAATTTCTATGTGTGTAATTACTTCGGAACTCGAGTCTGATTCTATTTTTCTATTCGAGCTTTTTTTCCTATTCTTTTGTATATAGTTCTTGATACAATTCCGTATTTTTTTATCTTCCTGTAGACCTTCTGAATAATTTTTTGGTTGTGCGAACCAAAAGGAATGATGATTTTGGGTTGTACCAAGTCTGAAACCAAGTGGATTTATTTTTTGTCCCATATTTTTCTATTCTATTTTTTTTTTTTTTTTACTGGGAATCAAATCTTAGATGGATCTAAAGATTATTTAGACTTCCTTACTATATTTAGTACAATTCTTATATGACACATGGTTTTTTTTATGGGAGAACTACGCCCTCGAGCCCGAGGTCTGAATTTATTCATAATAGTACTCCTACTGACTTCGGCTTTAGTGATGAATAAATTTGCTTTGTCGAAGTCCCTATAATGAGTAGCATTTGCTGCTGCCGAATAAACCAACTTTAAGATGGGATAAGATGCTCGATAAGGCATGAGGTTCAATATCATAACAGTTTCCTCGTAGTAACGCCAACGAATCTCATTAAGAACTCTTTGTACTTTGAAAACGGACATATGGATGCGTTTTTGTGCTTTGAAAACCCGTTCGAACTTAAGTAGACGGTCGGTTGGTACTTTTCTTGCGAGTTTCCTTAGCCCACTCTCCTTCTTTTTTATCCTAGGGGTATACTTTACCAGTTTGAAACTTGTCATAAATAAGGTTATTCCCCGCTTACCTATTTCTTTTTTTTATTTTGAATCTTTCTATTCTGAATTCAGTTAACGACGAGATTTAGTATCCTTTCTTGCACTTTCATAACTCGTGAAATGCCGAGTAGGCACGAATTCCCCCAATTTGCGACCTACCATAGGATTTGTTATGTAAATAGGTATGTGTTCCTTTCCATTATGAATCGCGATTGTATGGCCAACCATTGCGGGTAGAATGCTAGATGCCCGGGACCACGTTACTATTGTTTCTTTCTCCTCCTTCATATTGACCTTTTCTATTTTTGCCAATAAATGATGAGTTACAAAAGGATTCGTTTTTTTTCGTGTCACAGCTGATTACTCCTTTTTTCCATTTTAAAGAGTGGCATTCTATGTCCAATATCTCGATCGAAGTATGGAGGTCAGAATAAATAGAATAATGATGAATGGAAAAAAGAGAAAATCCTTTAGCTGGATAAGGGGCGGATGTAGCCAAGTGGATCAAGGCAGTGGATTGTGAATCCACCATGCGCGGGTTCAATTCCCGTCGTTCGCCCATCGCATTATTGCAAATTCCAAAAATGCAATTTTCCATATTCCTAGTTACGTATTTACTTACGGCGACGAAGAATAAAACTATCACTATATTTTTTCCTTTTCCTAGTTCTTCTTCCAAGCGCAGGATAACCCCAAGGGGTTGTGGGTTTTTTTCTACCAATGGGGGCTTTCCCTTCACCGCCCCCATGGGGGTGGTCCACAGGGTTCATAACTACCCCTCTTACTACGGGGCGTTTACCTAGCCAACACTTAGATCCGGCTCTACCCAAACTTTTTTGGTTCACCCCAACATTACCCACTTGTCCGACTGTTGCTAAGCAGTTTTGGGATACCAAACGGACCTCCCCAGATGGTAATCTTAAAGTGGCCGATTTACCTTCTTTTGCAATCAGTTTCGCTACAGCACCTGCTGCTCTAGCTAATTGCCCACCCCTTCCACGTGTGATTTCTATGTTATGTATGGCCGTTCCTAAGGGCATATCGGTTGAAGTAGATTCTTCTTTTCTCTCAAAAAACCCCTTCCCAAACTGTACAAGCTTCTTCCAAAGCATACGGCTTTCTAGATGTATATGACGATCTCTAGACAGATGGATCTTATATGAATCGTATGATGAAGTACCACATGAGTGGATATATAGGAAAGGAATCCAAATCTGCCGAATCGCTCATGTTATGATCTTCTACATCCTAGGTCTCCGCGTTCCGTCATCTGGCTTATGTTCTTCATGTAGCATTCAGATCGAATGACTCTATGAAATTACGTCGATACTTCTACATATTATGGGTAACGTAGGAGACATCCCTATTTTCCCCCGGGGGTCTTAATTACCACTGCTTAGCTTTCAATTCGCCTCTGACCATCAAATTAAATGTGAATAACCCGTCCTCCTCTCTTTGAAACAAGGGGCGCTTCCGGTTCTGTGCGTGCTTCAAACAATTTTGTCTTCTCCATATTACCATATCTCTAGAGTCAATAATTTTCTATGAGGAACTACTGAACTCAATCACTTGCTGCCGTTACTCAACAGTTTTCTGTTGAGGTCTATCCCGTAGATGTAGTCAAATTGGATCAGTGATCGATTTCTAGGTTTCGTCGTAAACCTAATTGGTTACTTCCAATTACGTAAATCAATAGTTCAAACCGCACTCAAAGGTAGGGCATTTCCCATTGATATAGGAACTTTTGTACCAGAAA